AATATGAATTAAACCGGACGAACCCTTAACTATTAAAAAGGTTCATAGAACGAATCACACTTTTACCACTAAACTATACCCGCTACAATGATATTATTGGAGACAAATGGGCCTTTTGTCAAGCTAGGATCATAAAAAATCATGAAAATGAGAGTGATAACGTTTTGCACAAGGGTTTTCAATTTGATGAGATTTGGAGAAGAGGGCTTATTTAAATAAATACCAAGGCCTATCCTTTCTTGTGCGGGAAGAGTGTTGCTAGATACAACTTACCAAAAGCGCTCAAAGTATAACAAAAAAATGCAGTGTCTAAAGTTTCATTTTCATTATTTGAGAAAAGCAGTCAAGTCACTAAAAAAGAAAGAAAAATGAATAGGACAGGGTACTTTTGATAGACTAAGTTCGATAAAGTTATCGAGGAAGGATGGAAATCGTCCTTTTTGGTCTTGCTTGAAATAGAGTCAAAAACTCTAGTAAGTCTTTTTTGTTGTCAAATAAAAGAAATTTCGCTCGAATTTGATGGAATCAAAAAAGGCCCGGTGGGGTAGTGACCGGGCCAGGCCTTGGAAAGAAAAGGGCCGTTCCAAGAAAATCAAAGCACGGAAGTCCTCGTTATTTATCTTTCGTTTTCTTTCGAGTCGATCTTTTGAGTTTTGACTTTATCGAAAGAGAATAGCTAAGAAAAGTTTGACATCTCTTGCGAATCAAAATAAAGAAGGAGAAAGAACGATGGTTTTGAATCCTTTTTTCATGTGGAATGTAATATATTAATAATTATAATTATCTTTTTCACTAGGGAGAGATGGCTGAGTGGACGAAAGCGGCGGATTGCTAATCCGTTGTACGAGTTATTCGTACCGAGGGTTCGAATCCCTCTCTTTCCGTTTTCGTCGATGACTTAATATTTTCTTTTCTTTCAAATTTCACAAACCCCCTTTTCCTAGTTAAATGTGGGGAATAGATCAAAAATCTTAAGAAAATGAAAAAATAAAGATCAAAAAACGAAAAAACCTTTATTCTTCACGTCCAGGATTACGTCCTGGGTCATTAGATAGAAATCCAAAGATGAAGAGAGAAATAAAGAATATTACTACTGTGTAAACGAAAAGTTTGAGCGTAAGCATTACACAATCTCCAAGAGCCTTTTTGGAAAAAACGAGAAAAGAGAATAGATCGTCCATTTTTCTACCCCATATTCTATTTTGACACCAAGAAATGAAGTGCTTTCTCGAACTAGAAAATAAGTCTATCAGGTCAAATAAGAGTCTTTAATTCCCCAAGATAGCTTCCTGCCCATAATGAGATATGGGCGTGGTACCCTAATTCTGTAGAAAATTACATAGAAATTAAGGCCTTGCACTGGAAAAAGGTCCGAGGGGGGAAATGTGGCGAGCCGGATTTGATTTCTCGCGGCGATCCAAGAATTTCAACGTTTGCCTCAAAGATTGATCCGCGAAAGACTTATTTGATCTTATCAATCGTTAGAAATTTTTCTCGACGAAATCATGCATTTTCTAGGAGAGTTTAGGATAGTATTAAGTAACTTATCGAAAACTTACAGCAGCTTGCCAAACAAAGGCTAAAAGAAAAAAGAACAGGGGTATGACTGGCATAATATCGACGATTGGATTTAAAAAAGAATAGGCCTCGGGCAATTTGGCAAAGAAAAGACTTGTTGGATAAAGGGCCGAATTAAGACAGATACAGATCAAACTAAAGAGATTAAGCATAGCAGACATTTTGTTCTTGGCGATAATTGCAATTTGATTGAGTTCTTGTGATCTTCGGAAAACGGAAGAACGTAAGGTAGACAAAAAAATCCTTCTTTTTCTTTGAACTGACCCAATCAAAAATCCTCCAATTCTCAAAGGCGAATAGAAGAAATCAGATTTTCATCTACTATTTTAATTACATTCTATCGAATGATCAATAAATTCAGTCGAATTCTCTACCTACACGGGTCAAATTCCTAGCACAAACCTAGAATCTAGATAATCCCATTATCTCTTCTCTAGAATCTCGTAGCGTAAGTCGCGAGAGATTTGGACTGGCCTTGATGCCACAGATTTAGCATATTCAAATAATAGGAATTCTCTAAACAAAATCAATGTGAAAATGGCTAGTGGCAAAAAGATCCAGATTTGAGTATAATATATATGGATCATCCAATGAATAAACAAAATCAATGTGAAAATGGGGCGTAGCCGAGTGGTAAGGCGACGGGTTTTGGTCCCGGTAGTCGAAGGTTCGATCCCTTTCGTCCCAAGGTACATTGATTTTGATTTGATATGGATTTTTTAAGTTCCATCGGAACAATATCTAATGAGCACTAAATTCAGTCGAATTCTCTACCTACACGGGTCAAATTCCTAGCACAAACCTAGAATCTAGATAATCCCATTATCTCTTCTCTAGAATCTCGTAGCGTAAGTCGCGAGAGATTTGGACTGGCCTTGATGCCACAGATTTAGCATATTCAAATAATAGGAATTCTCTAAACAAAATCAATGTGAAAATGGCTATATTCTTGACAAAAGATTCGTTTGTGTATATAATGAAAATAGAAAAACAAAACTATAAAATCCGGGAGGAGGATAAAATCTTAATTCTTGACAAAAGATTCGTTTGTGTATATAATGAAAATAGAAAAACAAAACTATAAAATCCGGGAGGAGGATAAAATGGCTATATTCTTGACAAAAGATTCGTTTGTGTATATAATGAAAATAGAAAAACAAAACTTTAAAATCCGGGAGGAGGATAAAATCTTATGAGACTAGACTTCAATAATAGAAATTACCTGTTTGATTTATTTGGGCATTTTGCCAAACGGACCGTCAGCGCTACTAACTGGAAACACGCATGTTCTTCTTGTGGGAATGACCGGGCGGAACAAAATGAAGAGTTCAAGCCCAATCTTGAACAATGTCTTTCGCCGAACGGTCCCCCTAAATGTCCGAAAATAGTTCGTCAAAAGAAAAAGAAAAATCCCGAAATAAACGGCAAAAGATTTCCCGCGTTCGAACGGGACAGCCTAGTCTTTCGAGACTCGGCTAGGAAAGAGACCCACCCGCCGTTGGGAAACGGCTATGGGTCCAGTCCATGTAATGATCAGTACAAAGAGACCCACCCGCCGTTGGGAAACGGCTATGGGTCCAGTCCATGTAATGATCAGTACATGGATACGTACTGTAAGAGGGAGGGGGTTGAGTGGGACGAATGCTACGCTGGGCATGCTGCAGGGGCTGGGTCCAAGGATTCGAGTAATCAGTACATGGCGTACTGTAAGAGGGAGAGGGTTGATTGGGACGAATTCTACGCTGGGCATGCTGCAGGGGCAAAGTGGATTTCGGCCCAGTTACAGATTGGAATGCTCGAGTCAGTGACCAAAATAGAATCAAAACTAGGGCAAGCCGCCCAAAAGCCTATGACCCAACTCAACGTTTGGTTCATTGGCTTTTTGCATGGTGCCTTAAAAGAGTTAAAAACCCACAAACCCACAAGCCCTCGGATTCCTAACGTATAGGAAGATTTTTTCATACACTACGTTATGTATGGCGATGTCCCGACTGAACCAATGACTAGTCATGATTCCATAATGGAATCAAAAAATCGGGGTTTCCAATTAAATTAGAGGAATGTTATGGTTAAACTTCGTTTAAAACGCTGTGGGCGAAAGCAACGTGCGGCTTATCGAATCGTTGCAATTGATGTTCGTTCCCGAAGAGAAGGAAGAGATCTTCGTAAAGTGGGTTTTTATGATCCGATAAAGAAGCAAACGTATTTAAACGTTCCTGCTATTCTATATTTTCTGGAAAGAGGGGCTCAGCCTACCGAAACTGTTCGGAACATTTTAAAGAAGTCGGAGGTTTTTCACGAACTTTGCCCCAATCAAATAAAATTGAATTAATTTAAGGAAATAAGGGGGGTAGCATATACCCCTTTCTAGAACTTTTCTTTATTTTGTTTATTTTCTCTATTTTGTTTATTTATTGATTGACTAAATTCGAGATCTTTTTCGACTTCTTATTTTTCTTCCCCTAGCTAAACTTTTTTGTATCGATGTAGTGCCAATCTAACTCAAGTCCTTATTTTTTGGACTATTTTTCAACCGAATTTCGTAGCTTTTTTCAGTATATTCTTTTGTTAATTTCAGTATATTCTTTTGTTAACCTGTATATTGACAACAATGCATTGAACAAATATAATGCAGCGTGATAAAGGGATCCTTTTATTTCCGTCCCATCGGTTTGGTTTTTGCCTGACTTTCGTCAAAAAGGGGTTCGTTGGATGCGCTTTGAGAGACGCATTTTTGCTTGAAAACGTGAATACCAATGACATAATGAAATAAGGAAGGATCTATCATTATTTCTGGGTTTTTCGGAAAATTTCTTCGATTTTCATCTGAGTTATTACGTTTTCTGGTCTTAATCGATTCGAAAATGGGTTTTTCTGCTTTGATTCGCTCGTCGAATCATTTTTTTCATTCTGATTATATCTACATACTTTTTCTTCTATTCGGGTTGCTAACTCAACGGTAGAGTACTCGGCTTTTAAGTGCGACTCGGATCTTTTACACCTTTCGATGAAGCGCTGAATTCATCCATACCATCGGTAAAGTTTGGAAGACCACGACTGATCCGAAAAGGGAATGAATGGAAAAAATAGCATGTCGTAGCAACCAAGAGTTCTGAGAATCTTTTCTTTTCTTCTTTCGCGAGCGGGACAAAACTTTGTTGAACTTATTGGAAGGGAGGCAAATGGATTCAATTTCAAGTTGGGTCAAATGAATAAATGGATAGAGCCTTCTGGCTTCAATTAATTTAATGCAATTATAAGGAACGAAAAAGCAACGAGCTCCCATTCTTAATGTGAATGATTACCCGATCTAATTAGACGTTAAAAATATATTAGTGCCTGAATACGGGTAAGGGCTTATCCGAGAAGCGGATTCTTTATTTTTTCATGAATCCTAAATATTAGCATTCTCCATTCCATAATGGAGCTGTGTGTGTGTATAAGAAAGAGTAGATTGATAACAAAATTTCCAAAATCAAAAGAGCGATTGGGTTGAAAAAATAAAGGATTTCGAAACATCTTGTTATCCTAGAACGAATATAAACGACTTCAAGAAAATGGAATTAAAGAGAGGATCGAGAATCCGTTGATAAGTTTACCTGGATCCGAGGTATCGCTTCCTTATCTTACTAGAAAAATACCTTGTTTTGACTGTATCGCACTCTGTATCATTTGATAACTCCCAAAATCCTCTCCCTTTGGTTCAAATAGCCTTCAAAATGGAGAAATTTCAAAGCTCTTTCGAGCTCGATCGATTTCAAGAACACGACTTCTTATATCCACTTCTCTTTCAAGAGTATATTTATGCACTTGCTCATGATCATGGTTTAACAAGATGCATTTTGTTGACAAATGCCGGTTCTGACAATAAATTCAGCTTACTCATTGTGAAACGTTTAATTACTCGAATGTATGACGCAAATTTTTGGATTCTTTCTCTGAATGATTCGAAACAAAATCCACTTTGGGGGCGCAATAAGAATTTTGATTTTCAAATGATATCCGAGGGATTTTCGGTCATGATGGAAATTCCATTTTCGCTCCGATTCCTATCTTCCCTAGAAAAGCGCCAAAAGAAAGGGAAAGAGAGAGTGAAATCCGCTAATTCACGATCAATTCATTCCATTTTTTCTTTTTTCGAGGACAAAATTTCACATTTAAATTATGTGTTCGATATCCTAATACCGTACCCAATACATCTCGAAATCGTGGTGCAAGCTCTTCGCTACTGGCTAAAAGATGCTTCGTCTTTGCATTTATTAAGAGTCTTTCTCCACGAGTTTCCTAATTGGAATAGTCTTCTTACGTTAAAGAAAGTCAGTCCTTCTTTTTCCGAAATAAATCAAAGATTCTTCTTCTTCCTATATAATTTTCATGTATATGAATACGAATCCGTCTTTGTCTTTCTTCGTAACCAATCTTTTCATTTACGATCAACATCTTTTCGAGCGCTTCTTGAACGAATCCATTTCTATGGAAAAAAAGAGCATCTTATAGAAACCTTGGCCGGGGCTTTTGAAGCCAATCTATGGGTGTTCAAGGACTCTTTCATGCATTATGTTCGGTTTCAAGGAAAAGCACTTCTCGCTTCAAAAGGTCCGTCTCTTTTGATGCATAAATGGAAATATTACTTTGTCAATTTCTGGCAATCTTATTTTGACCTTTGGTCTCAACCACGAAGAATCCATATCAACCAATTAGCAAACCATTCCCTTGACTTTCTCGGTTATTTTTCAAGTGTGCGGCGAAAGACTTCAACGATACATAATCAAATGTTAGAAACTTCATTTGTAATCGATCATGCTATTAAGAAGTTTGATACGATTCTTCCAATGATTCCCCTGATTTCATCCTTGGCTAAAGCCCAATTTTGTAATATATTAGGGCATCCTATTAGTAAGGCCATTTGGATCGATTTATCAGATTCTGAGATTATTGACCGCTTCGGGCGTATATCCAGAAATCTTTCGCATTATTATAGCGGGTCTTCCAAAAAAAAACCTTTGTCGCGAATAAAGTATATACTTCAACTTTCTTGTGCTCGAACTTTAGCTCGTAAACACAAAAGTACTGTACGGGCTTTTTTGAAAAGATTCGGATCGGAAGTCTTCGAAGAATTCTTTACGGCGGAAGAACAAGTTCTTTCCTTGACCTTTCCAAGAGCTTCTTTGATTTCTCGGAAGTTCCATCAAAAAAGGGTTTGGTATTTAGATATTATTTGTATCAATGATTTGGCCAATCATGACTGATTCGTTATGAAAGCGGGTAAATGGAAATTTTGATTAGAATTGAATAAAATAAATTCCAATAATGAAGAACTAACAAAATTTTTCCTTATTTCTATTCTGAAATTGACTTGTACGAAGGGTCTAAGTATTCCACTTTTTGTCGAATGGCGGAGCTGAATTTTAGATGTATACAGAGGGAAAGCCGTGTGCAATGAAAAATGCAAGCACGGCTTGGGGAGAGGTTGTTACTTATTTAACCGGTAACATTATCGACTCCATCCGACTAGTTCCGGGTTCGAATCCCGGGCAACCCATTTTTCAGGTTGTTCCTTATTTAACCAGTTCAAGTAGAAAAAATAAAAATTAGGGGTAGGAGGTACGATGTTTTGAATACGTAAAGCGAAGACTACCTTTGCTCGGTTTAGCTAAAGGTATACGAAAAAATTCCTATTTTGTATGATTGACAATCTTTCCAATGAACCGTACCAAAGCGAGTCGTTTTTCAACCTTTCGCTTAGCTAGAAATATGGCTGGTCATTCCTCTACCCATAATGAAGGATTATTCGATTCGATTGGGGTTAGGTTCGATTGGCGTTTTTAATCGGACTCGTCTTCGAAGTGTAACTTCCAAAATTCGCTCGGATTTTGGAATGGATAGGGTTCTAGGGCTATACGGACTCGAACCGTAGACTTT